CTTTCCTACCAAATCTCTCTTTATTCTGGCACATAAATGAAGGGATCGAAGAGATTATGGCAGATTATGTTCACCAAGAAATGACCCGAAATTGGATTCAGGTCTATTTGAGATTGTTCCTTTTAATCGTAATCAAAGATGTTTTCTTGGCTCTCGTTTCTTTTCCGAACAAATCGAAGAACCTAATGGATCGAACTAATACATTTGAGAAAGTTGAATCAGAAATAAATGGATGATTTCTTGAATCAGGGCCTAATTAAGCCAAGTAAGAGTCCATGGTTCAGCGCTCCAAAATACGTCACTAACAGAAATGAGCACGAAAGGAGAATGCCAAGGTTAGTGATCAACTAGAAAGCCCTTTCAGAGGTCCTCCAGTGAATTAGGTATTCCGCACCTAATCGACAAACATTTTTTCGTTCGTAAGCACTGAGCGAGCCACCCTCAGGGTAATCAACTTATCAAACAACGCGCGATGGAAATTTTTTTAGAAAAATATCCTTCCACGCGACAAGACGCGAGGTAGTTTCCTGCCCCGCCACACTCATTTCTATTTTTTAGGTATTGCTACCGCACCTGTGAGAAGAAAGCTGCTAAGATGGCAAAGCAATGCAATGGATTTGGCACCATAGCTGAAGTGAACCTTGGTTAACTAGCAGCATGCCGATTCGCGAATAGGATTTGTTCCGTGTTTCGGGAAGCCGCTTTTGAAGGGGACTACTGAAGTGAACATAGGACTTCGTTCAGTTTGCTGGACCATTCCATTCTATCGAACCTGTGGATTTCCCGGTCACCTGTTGTGTTGGGATGATCTCTTTTCATTCTTTTTCCTCTTCAAAAATCACTCATTTTTAAACTTAACTCTAACTAAGTATGGTTATATAGTGAAAAAGGAGCGCTGATCGCAGAGACGACGTCGGGCCTTCTTCGGTAAGGCGACGAGTGGATTCGGTGAACGCTCCCGGAGCAGGAGATATTGTAGGCCCGTCACAGGCTCAATCATCGGACTTAACATCGGACGAGGAGTCAAAGTTACTTGATTATCTTAATAAATTGGGAACGGCCGACCAAAAGGGTCTCAGTGACTGGATCACTACTCGCCAGAACCTCATTCAGGATCGCCTTAATGAGTTACGTCGCCAAGAACACATGCGACCGCTTGCCCCGAACCGGATGCAAGAGGTCGTAAGAATTCTCGAAACTAACTATGGCCCTGAGCATCTCCATTCAATCTTAGAAGATTTGGAGACCAAGGGGGTAGTTAGTTTCTTTTATCAAGGGTCAAAAATGGACCGGGAGCTGTCGAAAGAGCAGGAACTCAAAAAGGAAAACGAGTGACGTTATGCTGCTAACTCTCAGTTTGGTCCTACTTCTGGTTCATTTTGTTACTAAAAAGGGGGGAGGAACCAAGGATTGCCAAGCATTTGGTTCTTTGTTCCCTCAGGATCGAGGCTTCGTTTGACTAAAAAAAGAGTAGGGAGCGGATTTCATGGATGGAGTAGGAGCTAGCTTTCATTGAAGTAAGTAGGGGCGGAATCCACTTGTCTTTTTAAGTATTAGAGTTTGGCAGAGGACTAGGAAGAAGGAAGGCTCGTCGAGACCTCAATCGCTGATCCAGCAATGGCAAGTGAGACCTATATTGAGTTTTCATTCAAATAAGGTTCCTGATGACTACCCAATTACATATATAGGAAAAAAGGCTTCTCACAAAGATAGGGAACCCACTTTGAACTCTACTCAGAATTGACAACAAGACCCCTTGCTGCTCTCGCTGCACCATCTGTTGCCCGCTGCTTGGCGTGCTCTCTGGCTATCGGGCTATGCTTGCCGCCGATAATGTATATATGACGGAGTATAAGCCTCGGTGAATGAAGGAGCCCCTTCTATCATCTCCCCTGGCGGAGGTTCCCATGCTGGTCTCGATCGATAAGGATTCCCCCGCGCTAGTCATCAGCTTTCACGAAAGACTCTTATTACTTATTATAAGTATGTTGATTTCACCAGGTCACTTCAACCAATCTCTCTGAAGTGACCTTGTGACATCAACAAACAAAGCGAGTTGAGCACGAACAGCAGCTTTTTCGGAGATGACTTCTGTCAATAGGCAAGTTGCGCCCAATCGAGCGAGAGAAGATAGGGATTTCTCCCAGCACTCGAAGACCAAGATCAGAGGATGTGAATTGGCTTGGTCTCGTGATCTCATCTACGCAAATGTTCAGATCTTTCTTTGAAGGCCGGTCCCAAGGCAGAGGCAATGAAAGGGAGAAGCCTTCAACCACTAGAGCGGAAGCCGAGTATAAGATCGCCCTTCTCTTCTATGATTCGGCCGCCCACTTCACCATCTCTCTTGGGATGGGAAAGATCAAATGAGGCAAGCCCTCCTCAAAGCCTTTTTCAAGCTTCGAGGGGCCTTGATTCTAGATCACATTCTTCAGAGAAAAGAAGAGTCCTTCCCTGACCTACTTTGAGTCTCACTAACGTAGGGAAAGAGGCCTGGCAAGGAGGCTAGAGGAAGGAAACTGCTCAAGCTCACTTGAAGCAAGAATCAGTCTTTCCTTATGAAAGGATTTCGTTCTCCCGTATGGGCTTTCCCCAAGGTGTAATAAGTCTTGCTAGATCCTAAGATCTCGATCCAGTCCGATAGTGTGTCAGTGAAGACCAAGCCACGAACTTGCCTCTTTTCCTTTTTCCTTCTTTTCCTCGCTATCTTTGTCTCCAAAGTTGTTTATAGCCCGAGTTAAGGTATGAGAGAAGTCTAACTGCCCCGAAGGGGAACCCTAAAAGGGAACCATTGGGAACGAAGGCTAATAAGAATAGAATAATCATTACAGAAGTAAGAAGATATGGTAATCAGAATATCAATACCAATACGCCCAGAAGATTGATCCGATGATGTCCCATCTGTAAGCGAAGGTTCGGAGATCTCGAGCTTTGCGAGAGGAATGAGATTACTAACTAAACTAAGTAACTAAGCTTTAGCTTTGGAAGTAGACTTGTAGCAAGCGCAGGAAAGCCTATAGCGTTAGTGCTTCATCTGCACCCTTGCTTGTTGGCCTACTTATAGGGATTGGATTTTTCACGGAACTGTCCTACTCCTACGGGAAAGATTAATCAATCCTATTCCGGAGAGGAAAGCATCCCTTTTAGGTCTAACTTCGGGGCGGTTACAGACTAGATAGAGAGGGAATGATTTTAGTCTATTCAATCCTATAGCTTGAGTGAAGTGGCGGGAAGACTTAATTGACTGAAAGCAGAGCAAGCGATTTCAATCCTCTCCCTGTCTTCTTCACAGGTGACCAATAAGAAAGAAGCAAGCAATTGAAAACCGAGAGGAAAGAAAGCTCAAGCTACTGCTTTTGTTTTGAATATAGTTGCAAGTGAGTCGACGGATAGGGAAAATTCTATTACACTGGCGATATCATTAGTATTCCCTGTCTGTAAGGAAAGCAAAGAAAGCGGTCACAGTACCTCGCTCTTCTCTCTATCATAGAAAGAAAGATCTCCCCAGGTAATGAGAAGCCCTAAGTAAGTAGCTGTCTAAGAAGAGTAGGAACCCTCAGGATTAGAATAAAAGGGAGTGAGCTTAATCCTCAAGCAAGAGGTCTTGGTTCGGATCCAACTCGTGAGAATGGAGGTGAAGCTTTCAAGCTGAAGCAAGGCTTCCTTGCCCGGTAGCAAAGCCCGTATCCCAATCAATCCAACCGATCCTGATGCTGAATTTCCTCAATTCCATCGCTCCCTTCCTTCTCCTTCGATCAAAGCTATACCTGTTCCGTCGGTGAAAAGAACTACCATTACCCTAGCCTAGCTACAAGCTTTTCAAGTTGTGGGTTAAATGGTGCAAGTTTACTGAGGATTGGGAGGACGGCTATTAGCAGCAGAGACCCTTGAGCCCCATTCAAGCAACTCTTTGCTCGTATCATCCTTGCCTTTCAGCCTAATCCGTTTAGCTCTGTAGTCCGATCGTATTACATATGTAGTCCAGTCGGTCAGTTGGTAAGTATGGCTAGGCGATTCCTTATATACGATAGCATCACGCCTTTCACCAAGCCGACCCTCAATGTGGATGAAGCCGCTTATTTTGCGTTGACTTCCGTCCGATGATATGGTAATATTGCTGAAAGCTCATCTAACGAGCATTCAGCAATATTACCATATCATCGTAGAAAAGATTTAGTGAAAATTAGATCTACCCTTTTCTTATATATGCAACCACCGGTGCCAGTTTTAGGGCTCAATCAGGGAAGGCAGACCTCGCAAGATAAGGTTCGTCAGACTTTATCATTCCTCCGGGTCAGAGGGAATTGCGAGACGTAGCTACGCCCTTATTCCATGAGAGTAGGTATACTAGAAGCCAAGAAGCTTGTGAACACATTAAACCAGGGGGCAAAGTTAACCTCCAAAGTGAAAACCCGCCGTCCATCAAAAGCAATGAGCCATTGACTTCAGCTGGCAGTAATGCGTCGACATGGAGTGTCCTAATTGACCCACAGCCAGAGGGGATCCAGTGCTCGCTGTAGAATCCTTAACTTTCTTAGCGGCCAACACGGCCTGAGATCACAGCAAAGGTGAAAGAAGAAATCGAGCGCCTCTTGGATGCTAAATGAATCAGGCCAATCCCTTACACAGAATGGCTGTCAAAGAAAGTCCCCACTGTCAAGAAGAAGGGCGTTAAGCAGAAATATGCATTGAATTCAATGTGTTAAGCATATAGTGGAAGTAGCATGATTGGAGCTTATTAGCGCTTAAGCTACTACCTAATTAAACTTCCTCTTACGACGATAGAGGAGAGAGTTGCGTAGAAAGTCTTGCTTCTCTTCTTAACGCCTTCCTGCATTGATGGACTGAAGCAGGAATGAAATGGGTACAACCAAATCCAATTAAGCTTGGTGAAAAATGCGCTCGAATGAGAAAGGGCCTTTCAATCGATCAAGCCAGGTGTGACCGGGCATCTTAGTGATGTTTACAGCTATGGCCTAGTCCTTCTATTGCTTGGAAGAAAACCAGCGGACATGTCTCAGCCACCCGGTCAAGAGAATCTAGTCTCTTGGTTTACTAAACTTATTGAACGAGTGGGCGAACTCCATTGACTTCTTACAGGAGATCTCTGAGAGCAAGTCATTCATCTGGTCGTATGGATAACGAAGCAGTTCCTCATGAGATAAGGGACTAAAAAGGGATAGGCATGCGTATTGCATCTTTGAGCCCAAAAAGAGAGTTTCTATTCAAATTCCTACTCAACACGGTGCCTTAATCCGAAGCTGGTTGCTAGCGGAAGTAGCGCCAACGACGTATGATTCAAGGAAATTGCACCACTCACTCTATTCTTCGTCGAACTACCGTACGTCTTCGTGTTATCTATTACTCTTAATTTCACTCACCTATTATGCCCTGCCCTCGTTCTCTTTTTGATTCAATCCGGGGACAACTTATACAAGAAGTATGGATGGTCATATGATTCAATCTACAAAACGTCAGCATCTCATCATTGTTACTTGCGGGATACTAAACTTCATTTGCTAACTCTTGCATTTCATTTCCTTTATGACCCTGTGGTCGTTTTCTTTCTACTCCTACTTTTTCCACTTCGCATATGGGCTCTACGGCGTCAACCATAAGTTTGATTACATCGCGTTCAGGGGAAGTGAACTAGGTTTTGCTATTCCTTCTCGAGCTTCTATTTCATCCCTTAAAGGAGATTCGGGAAAAGATGGAATAGGAAGACGTGTTTCCAGAACAAAGAAGATACGGGTTGAGAAGGGGAAGTTAGCAAAGTTAGACAAGATTGGAATGGGCATAGGAACATGTATTGATGTACCAGATCGGCTAATGCTCCCAGGTTGATGCGATGTATTCCACCAGTTGACTGAAGACTTGATTATTGGTATATCGATCGGTCCAGCACGGATTGAAATAGGAGCCGGTTCGACAGGAAGCTTTTGAAAACGCAGTGCACCCAGGTAAATAAGAAACGAGATGAATACAGAGGTTAAACGAGCATCCCACACCCAAAAGGTGCCCCACATAGGTCTTCCCCGAAACCCCCCAGTAACTAAGGTAAACAACGTAAAAAAAGCACCCATTTCTGTACCGGTTCCGGAAGAGCGAAGAAAAAGGGGATGTTTTGTTAATAGGAACAAAAAAGTGTTTATAGCCGTAGCGAGATAAACAAGAATACTCATCCGAGCAGCAGGAACATGTACATACAGAATACGAGAATTTCCACCTTGTTGAAGATCTAATGGTGCTACCCGAAGACTTAAATGAATAGCCATCGCTGTTAAGAACAACCGAGATCCAATGAGAATTTGCGCGTAGCTTCTGGTCTTTGACATAAAAAAAGAAGGTTGTAATAACGAAAGGGACATGTGAGAATTTGGTCCTAGCTAGTGGAACAAGAAAGACATGGATCTATATTCAATACGCAATCAAAGGATTTCTCCGAATTCCCCTTGCTTTGTTTTAGCTCCGCTCGTGCGTGGCACTCCTTGCTCGCGGAGCGGCATACCGAAAAAAGAAAGGTTTTGAAAAAACCAAAATGAATAACCAAATTTTCCGTCTTATAGAAAAAGTGAAATCGGTTGTTAAGGATGAGTTGCTTGCTAAATTGCTGTCTTCCTTTTGTGATCTCCCAATTTTGGATAGTTCCGGTAAAGATTGGTCTGTAAAGACAGGAATTCCCCCCGTTGTCTTCATATCTTCTATTCAAAAAAATCTCTTTATCGACGACCTGGATCGCGAGGTTGAAGTACGGTTCCCTAACCTTCAATATGCCCGCTTTCTAGCACTTCTAGAAAAATTCCATAAGGAATGACTCCATTCATCCTATAAGAAGAGGAGTTGGATTTTCTTTCTTTCTCTTTCTCTTTCTATTTCTCTTTAAGTAAATGCTCCATTTCTTTTAGCTTTAATTTATAAACAGTGTTATCTTGTCCATCATAGTCTTTAACTTCTTTAGGTAAAGTATCTATCCACTTCTTATCTTTATCATACAATCTCTCTCTTTTGGGACTATCTGGGGTTGCCAGTCGGTATAAGTTTGTCTGTTTGGTAATTTGCATTTTCTTCCAATTAATACGGAAATGAGAATAAATTTCGGCATAATTAATAAGAGAAAGATCCTTGTATTGGGACTCAAACCACTCAAAAGTGACAGCTGCTTTAGCTGCACCCTTATACTTAATTATAGTGTCATTACCTACTAATGTATAAGTCTTCGGTGCTAAGAAAATACCTTTACTGAATTGGCCCTCCAGCTTGAACTTACCCAATTCAGTGGAAGAGATGAATTCCTCTTTTATAGGACTACCTAGAATGACAGAATCAGTATCAGTATAGTAACAGTCAGGTCTTGAAATGAAAGGATACATATGAATACGAGAACAAGCTGTAATTGCTGCGGACAATTGAACAGCTGATAATCGAGGGGGATTCCAGTCTGTGTCGGCACCATGTAGTTTATTGCTAATGTAACTTACTATATAATATTTATCGCTAAGCCTAAGCCCATCGATAAAATTAGGCATCACAAGCATTGAGTCATATTTCTCTTTATCGCAGATTACTGTCATCATACTTTCGGGATTAATACCAAATCTACCGTAAAGTGAGTTCATAAGTATCTTGTATACATATACCATTGCTGAATCACCACTTTTCTTAGCATCTAGTCTTCTTCCGTAAAGGGATGTGATAAAATCCTCGAAAGGACTTTGCTTCTTCTCAAACAAGTAGCCCCTTATTGGGATAATCTTGTATCCCAAATCACGGGCATATTTCAATTCTTCACTATAATAAACACCCACGAATTCACCAGTAGGGAAAACTAATGTATTATTATTATCCCTATAAGGGAGGAAAGGTCGATTCATATTTCGTGGACATTCAACATATGCCTCAATAAATCCAAATAAGGAGGATAAATCATGGTCTACCAAATGACCATGCCAGACAGGTACACCACCCGGCATTGGATAAGTTTTCATGATATATGGATATAAAGAGTTCACATCGTAATAATACAAATTCTCACCATAAGGCTTATAAGCATCAGTATGACCTCCATAGTAACCACGTCTAATGAAACTATCTTCATTTTGACTTGGGATATGGATAGGAAAACGATCAGCATCGTAATACTTAGTTCGATAGATAGTAAGAGCTAGCGATGAAACTGTCAAGATAGATTCAATATCAACATCATACAGACTATAATAAATTGATTGGGCCTTAATCATAACACCAGCTAAGAGACGGATATCTTGTTTCATGTAATTTATCAAATCCATTTTCTTCTCAAGAAGATTTGAAACATCAACATCCTCATGTTGGATAGTACCTTTAGAACCTAATTCTGGACATAATGTTTTGGCCAATGAAGCTAGACTACTAGGAAAGAGAGTGTAAGAATCCTTAAAAGTGAAGAGGAGTCTTTTGTCAAGATAGACAGATAACTTATAAAGTAGATGGTTCCTAAACACAGGTTTAATATTATACTTAATTCCTTTATTTACAAAATATTTGACTAATAGAATACCATCGAATCGTGATAAATTATGGAAATAAATTGTTCGAATTGATTTATCAGCTGTAACAACCACTTTTAGACGTTCTATAAAGAGAAATAGAATATGATTACTCCTATCTTCAAATTCATTTATTAATGGAATATGATCTTCACTGAAATAAGTTTCGACTTAAAAATCAGGCTTGGAAGAAACATCTTCACCAGGACGGGCCACTTGGAAACCAACTGCGTAAGGTACATGAATATCATTGACTAGAACTGTTTCTAAATCAGCTGCAATGAATGGCCTCATTTTACCCCTCTTTCTTTTGAGTGCTGTTATATAGGGGTGATAATCTTTCTTTCCTCGAACTATTGCTTCGGCAACTCTAGCTTCAGAGCCACCTATACCGCCTTCCATTAATTTCAGAAGTTGCTTTTCTATTTCTTCGGAGCTCAGAGGTAAAGAAAGAACACTATCTTTCTGATCATCTTTCAGATAGACACGAATGAAGAGACCAGAAAGCACTTCTTTTGAGTATTCTTCCCCTTTTTTCTTGATACATTTTAAGATTTGGGAATATACATCTACGTTAGGAACCATATTACCATATTTATCTGTCAAAGGAATGGCCTTATCTATTATATAAGTAATATCCTCTTTATAAGAGACTCTTTCTTTACCTGATAAGGTATCATCCCTGGGTATTCTCATATTGTAACCTATAGTAAACTTACCATAAGAGCTACCTGTATGGTATGCGCACTTCAATAAGAGGCGCATGACTGACAATGCAAGAACTTCAGATTCAGTACATCGGACGTATGGTTCCTTAAAGTTAACATATCCTTCCCTCAACCCCAAATAGGGTAACTTAAAATATTCATTATCAATTCTAGAAACACATGATATCCAATGATAATGGAAATAAGTTAGATTTTGCATGGTATTTTTATTCATCCTTAAACTCATGTGGTCCTTTTATATAATTGAACTTCAAAGAGGAGGATGGGAACATTAATTGGCCATCAAAGAGTTTGATTTCTTTATCAGGCTCAAGAATATGGAAGAGAAGTGATGATGATTGAATACTCATTTCTGATAATGCCTTGTTGACTTCACCAAATAGAAGATAAAAATTGGTATTGACATCATCCCCCATAGACATGCTAGTGGGTAAACCAATAAAAATCTTAAGGTTATGTCTACTATAATGTAATTTAGATTTGGATAAGATAAAGTCCAATTCATTGAAATAGAGGTCCAATAGTGTCATTGTGAGTGAGCCCACGGGAAGAAGTCCCCTAAGATAAGCACTTTTTTTAAGAGAAGCACTTTTATCTGCTAAGACTACTTTTTGGTTTAAAAATGAACTAAGTAGATGAAGAATTTTGCTAGAAGAAATATGGGCCTTGAGAGAAGATAGGAGAGAATCCCTATCGACTTGGAAGATTATTGGAAATAAATTGATATAACTGCCCAAAATGCAAGGGTACATATTCTCTATGGACTGTATATATTTTCTTTGAACATTATTCCAACAAAACATTAGCCTATGTGGCTTGTAGTATTCGCAGATACTATTCAATCTATAAGTAGAACCAATAAAGCGTTCTTGCATTCTAAACTGAAGAAAAAGGGATAATGAGTCCAAAACCAAGATATCTTTTTCACTCTCAAGATCGATAAATAGGAACTTCATCTCATGGGGATAATAACAATAATTCATGTTTTTAGGCAAAGTGTTGTAAATAGGAAAGAATTCTACATAAGATTCATCACCAGCAGCAGAGACGGTAGCTTCCGTTTAGCTAGTCGGTTCAGTAGCAGTATATTCAGCAGAAGTCGTTGATTCTCTCTGGAAGTCGCCCACTCCCTAAACCCCTACTACCAACTGGGGCATTGATGGCCGAAAACTTCCTCGCCTATTTGATTTCATCTCCTACCTTACTGACTGAACGGGGAGAGAAGAAAACATAATAAATATATAAGAAAGAACGAAGCGGTAGTGTTTCAGGGTATTTATTACCACAAGCCAAGAAGCTCGGCTTGCGCTGGATTGGTCCATACCTCTGGCAGGCATCGCAGCTCTTAGCATGTGCTATGCAATCTGACAGGACCGTAGGCCAGTAGTGGCCATGTCTCCGGATCAACCAACGCATCTTCACAAACCCATGTGCCCGGGAGTCCGCTTTTTCGATGAGCTAACTAGAAGCTTAGAGGAGAGCGCTAGCGTGCACACTTACGTTGATGTCTTTCACCGATCGATGGAATCTTTTTACATTGATTAGTCGGACCAAACGGAGAGATCAATGCTACTCATTCTGATCTCAGCTGCTTTCTCTCTTTCTCGGGTACATCCCATACATACAAAGACTGGAGGGAGGAACTTCGCCAATGGTACTTCTTCCTTCTTCAACCTCTTCCCTCGCTGAAAGAGAAGTGAAGTGAGCAAAGAAGCAAGGTTAGGCAGTATCTCGACCATAGGGAGAGGATTGAAGACCGGGAAGACGAGGGACAAGAGAGCTGCTATTGAAGCAGGAAGCACGAGCGCAACGATCGATCTTGAGTTAAGAGTCGTCATCCATCGGTGAAAGGCATATTCTTGATTGACTTACCCACCACAGGCAGTGTAGTACGAAAAGGAGGCAATGCAATTGAAAGCCGGTTGCCCATGAGACGATTCCTCATAAGAGAAGTACGAACGCTCAACTATGGTTACTCCGGTTTCAACAGTTCAATTGAATTGTTGAAATCCATTCACATACTCAAAGAAAGTAAAGAGAGGGAACGACTTATATACAAGGTGACTGTAAAGTGGAGGGTCCTGTAAGGTGCTCTACTAAGAAGGAAGGTTCGATGAAATTGAGCGAAAGCAATAGGGCACCGAGCTGCATACTTTGTGTGAGAGGGAATGAGTTGGGGAGATGGGTGAGAAGACTACGCTATGAAAAGTGGAGAGAGACCCGATTAGTAAATATAGAAGCTCAGGCAAGCAAGGGCATGACGCATCATTCAACTCAACCAAGAATAAAGGCTCTAATGTAAATAAAAATAAGTACTTTCGCCTACGTGGAGAGAGGATCGGGCAGAAAGGGCACACTTCTCTTTCTTCACATAAAGTCAAGCTCGTGTACAAGGGAAAAAACCTTTCAAAAGAACCGCTTCCGCTTGGCGAACTCAAACGACGATGAAATAATCGACTTCGGTAAAGAAAGCTTAACTTAAGAATCTCACTTCGTTCATAAAGAGCTTAGCAAGCATTCAAAACCAACAATGCAATCCAATAGGTAAGCTCGCAAACCAGATTGACTTTATAAGTTAAAGAAAGAAAATTCTTCTAGTGAGTTAACAATCTTTCATCTTTCCTTACTAAGTTACTAAGACTAAGGAGCGTAAGAGCCAAACGAGTTAAGGGGCTAAGGTCATCGTAATCCCTCCCTGTGATCAATCCGGTTAGCAATCCTATCTGTGCCTGTATAAGATCAAGTGATCCAGTTTAGGCTATTAGGTAAATAAAAAGCAGGTTAGTTTTCAAGCGCAGAGATAGCGGGGTCAAAGGGCTCAAGGAGAGAACTACTAGTGTCTCCGGGCAAGCTCTTAAGCTATCCAGGCAAGTAGTTAGTTTTCAATCCGCTTTCAAGTCTTTCAACAAGGAACTCCAAGAAGAGACTGCTGCTTTATTGGATACTGTTGGTTGACTGGCTGGAATAGATCTCCCAGCAAAAAGGAAAAAACTAGATATGGCACCCCAACTGAAACGAAACGTTCTTTTTTTCCGGAGATCCATGTTAGGTTTTTTCACTCCCCTTTTCAGATAGAGTGAATAGTTAATATAGAATAGATAAGGAGAGTCCGACTTGCATGTCTTTAAGCATAAGGCATTCGCTTCGTAGCGCTTCTATACAGCATATAAGCTTGCTTCAACCTGCTCTTAGAATAAAGTAAGCAATCTAAGCATATCTTTTTGATAGGGTCAGGAAGAGGCTTTGGTCTCATCGACGAGGGAATTAAGATCTTCGGCAAAAGAAACTCGACAGGAGGAAGAAGGAAGAAAGACCGCAACATGAGTGCAAAGAATGGAAGAAGCGGATTCACCTAAACAAGGGGTGAACCCGATCAACGGGATAGAAGCATGAAGTGACGTCACGCGAAAAGAGGACAAGGCCTATAGCCTATCTATATAAGAGAAAATGGCAAGACATTGGAAGATTGACATGAGAAGCCGAAGCGGAAAGCCCACATACATGTACCAGGGTTTGGCAAAGCTAGTGCCTTAAGCAGGAAGGAAGTTGAATTTGGTGTGCTGAACAAGTCAATGACTACTTCCTTTTTCCTTTCGCCGGTTTTTTAGGAAGTGTTCCGGGAGTAAAGGAAACCTTCTCTCTCTTGCTTTCGGGCCTACGTCTCTCTTTCAAGGGTTCCAGTTTCTTTGGTAGCTTTGGGCAAGGCTGTACTGGTACTCAGTCGATCTTGCTCTAGCCGCTTTCGGCTTAAGTAAGGGAAGGGTTACTTTTCCTTTCCGTGAAGTTATTTATTTCCAGGCCACCTTCTTAGTCAATGGACTGATAGTTGAAGGGACGGGATCATGACTTTGACTTATAGGTAAACCTGTAAGTGAAGGAAGGAACTGCTCTAAGTTAAGGTTTCAATGGAGTTGAACCTGCACCCGAACCAGAGGAGGGACCGAAGAGAGTGAACAGAGACAAGAAAGGACTGATATGATGAAGAAAAACAAACATATAGTATTTCTCCAAGAAGTGGAAATTGCCTAGCTAGTGCTTCTGGGAAGGTTGGATCTGACCGGCTTGGCTCTTTGGTACCTGTGAATGAGCCTTCACTTTATCTACCTAACCGGCAATCCATCAATCTTACTACACTGGCAAGGAAAGATAGTTTAGGTAATTATAGGCAATTATGTACCCGAAAAAGAAAAGAGGTTCCCTCTTCTCTGCCCGGTCAGTCTGATCCTCTTTCTTTTGAATCAGCTGCTCTCTTTCCTGCTTATACGCCTTTACCGGAGCTGCTAAAGCAACTTTAGAATGACTTTCCTCTTGATTTCGCAAGACAGACAGAGATTGAATGAACGGAAAGTAACTGAACCCGGGGAGAATAGTAAAAGAAAATGGCATATATGCAAGTTGAACGATTGAAATGTCTCGTAGAAAAGGAATGCTCGAAAGGGAGAGTGAGAGATTAGATCTTTCTAGTATCTATTCTCGATAGCTTATCTAGATTGATCTGTAAACTGTTTGTCTTCATACTAAGACCAAGACAATGGATCTGTTGTAACAGATCAACTAAACTAGATTGAACTCTATCTGGAAGTTCTGCTAAGAAAGCTGCTTTGAAGCAAGATCAGGTACCCTTATTTAGATTCTTATCTCTAGCTTCTCTATAGCTAGCTATACTATATAATTAGCTATACAGCTTATAAGCTAGACAGCCATTAAAGTTCTATAGCTGAAAATAGATAGCTAGATAGCTGCCAATTTCGAGTTCAATGGCTAACTCACAGACAGGATGGCATTGCTTCCAGTTAAATTCATCTCTCTTCCCTACTGCTTTTTTTTCCACCAAGAAGAGAACGAGCCATATCAGATCTAGCGAACAATGTCCCAAACAGACTACTCGATGAAGCTTTCTTTCCCGTATCACAGGCAGCTCACAGAGAGCTGTTTGACTGAATGGGATTCCAAGAAGATGCTCTTTTCAGCTTTGATGGAAGGAACCGATGCCAGTGAATCTGCTTCAATTGGACCGCTTCGCCCAGAAGCTTATAGCCGAACGAATAGGATTCGCTACCCGATTAGTCTCCCTTATGCTATTAGGCACCTTTTGTCTAGGCTTTTACCAAAAACTTTTTATTCATAGACTGAACTTGACAGGTTCCACTGCGGAAAACTCCTCGCTACACAAGTCGCGTCACTGCATTCGTTCAGCCGGGTCGCCAAAGCAGTGGTGATGAAGGCTGACAAGCACGATTGACCGAAACTGGAGTCTCACGAGGGATTTAGCAGTTCCGTGGCTGCATATTCAGTCGAGCACATGTGACTGAGTCGCCCGTACCTGAGCTCGAGAAACATTCCTTATACTGACCGAGTCTCCTCCGTTTCACGAGCAGTGGAGACAACGTTTCACACCTTGCCTTCGCTAACTGAGCTGACAAGTGTATGAATGAAGTCGAAGCAACAAGTGTACTTCGCTTTTCTTCCCCACAGCTTCGAAGCCGGAGGCAGACACGTGGGGTTCACTGGAAGGGAGAATGGCGGGAATGATTTCTTGCAATGTAATGGAACTCAAAGCCTGTTTCATAGGCTGTACTCGTACTCACCGGCTACACGGAACTCGTCTAAAAAGTTCTCGTTAAGTCTGAGTGGTCGAGTGAATTTATGAACGGGCTATAGACAGAACTTGGTGGAGCCTTTGTAACTCGTATCCATAACCGTGAAGTTCAGTCTACGGAACGTAGACTTTATTCACAGCGGAACTTGTCTCTATTCCGCTATTCCCTTTGGTTTTAAGGCGAAACTCACTAAGGGGGGGCGGACTGCAATTCTAGTGAGGTTAGTCCTCTGTTTTGACCCGATTGGAGGCTGGGGAAAGGGCACTCTTTCAAAAAATCCCACCTAAAACATATGGCGACCCCCCAGTCCACTTCCGTTTGTCCTTCTTTCTTGTGGTGGAACCTGGGATTCACCCTCCCAGAAGTGATTATCGCCAAAACAAAAAAAGACATCTTTCATTTTGGCCCTATCCCACAAGAGTCAAACTATAATAGTCTCTGACTGCGGGGGCTGCGTTCCCCTCTCTTTCGTCGGTTAAGTGCTGGATGGGGAATGCATCGGTCGGCTATGTCCCTGGACCTCCTGGCTTCCCTGTCACGTCCGAACGTAATCAGAGAAGACCTGCCCAAGCACCACCCTGTGATCAAAAAATATCCTATACAATCCCCAGAAAGAAAAATCAAACTTATATTATCCGGGTAGTACGCCTGGAACAAACAGGTTCGTCGTACAATTTCGGCGATTACAAACAAAAGAGTATATCCCCTCTCCTTTAGTGTCTTTCCACTTCCGTCGTTCAGGAACAAACACTTCGCCTAATTCTTTTAAATCCCGGCCCCCCACTAACCAATTACGTTACGACCACTGAACAAACTTGGTTGACGAACATGGTTTATGCGCCGCTAATGTAGCGGCTTGTCGAGCATTTGACAAACTCACACCATCCATTTCAAATGGGATTTGTCCCGTGGACACACGAGCAATCCAACCCGTAGGATTTCCTTTTCCTCTTCCCATTCTTACTTCTGTAGGTTTCCCGGTAATAGGGATATCCGCGAGAACTCTTACCCATATCTTACCATTTTTTCGGAATTGTCCGCTCATAGCACGATGGAAGTGTCCGATTATAGCCCGACGCGCTGCTTCAATGGCTCGATATGAAAGACGACCAGCTCTACAACTTTTAGTGCCATATCTTCCAAAACCAAGTTGTGTACCGTCTGGTTTGCAACCCCTACGACATCTGCCTTTACGATATTTACTATATTTCGTACGTTTCGGATATAGCACGTCCCCCTTTTTTTTTACTATATGAAATCCACACTTTGACACCTGAGATTCCGTAACGAGTAGATACTTCCGCAGAAGCATAATCTATTTTCTGGTTAAATACATTACGAGATGTTTTTCCATACTTTCCGCATTCAGTTCTAGCTATTTCTGCGCCTTTTGATCGACCTGAACAACATATACGGATCCCCACCCCTTTTTTCATTACTAATGGAATATCCTTCACTATTTTACGAAAAATGGAACGAAATGATCTTGTTTTCTTTCTCAGTTGAAAAGAGATGTCTTGAGCAATCGGAGAAGCACTTTGATAAACAGATTTGATCTTGACCGACTCAATTAAGGTATTAGTGTTTGTTCTATTAGACAACAAAGATCGCATTTTTTTCACTTCGTTCAAATAAGAGTTGTACCCGTACGGAATTCTTCTGTTTCTCAGTATGATCTCTATCATCATCTCTATTCCCTTTATCAATTCTCCTATCCTACCTAGGTCTATGAATTTTTCTATAAATTCAATTACCTTATCCTTAACCATGAGTTTCCAACATTTGATCCTTAATTGACCTAGGAGTTTTTCCCGGGCATCCTCAAAAAAAAGGTTATTATACATCCCAACTCTATCCCTTGGAAAGAAAAAGGTAGCACCGAAGAAAGGAAAGAGCGAGATGGTGGTTTTTGTTGTTCCCGCGAAGCGAAGATCATTCGCCAAGCGAATGAAGTGGGTCAACCTCTTTTTGGCTTCGGCCAAACACTTTTTCTCGCTGGTCGAGCTTTCCACAAAAAAAGCGATGCGAGAACGTATTCTCTTATCTAAGCTTCTTCCCTGCGCATTCGCTCCCCCCATCGTAGATGGTTCAGCCACGCCCGGTGCCACGAAATGATTGAGAACTACGACGGGGTCGAAATGAATTTGGTTCTTTGTATTCAATAAGTATTGCATGACCGAATAATTCAAGGAGGGGCGCACTGCAGGGAGGGTCCTTTTAAATAGATGACTCGTCGGGCCGTCGGAGCGGGACTTCTTGGGGAAAAAGAACTTGAAGAATTTCGTTTTTCTGAAGGACAGGAACGCTATGTCATTTACAACCCCGGCGTATTTCGGATGCTTGAAGGCCCCGCTTACCCGAAGTGATTTAGAAAGATTCTTCTTTATCGATGGTGATCGGTCATGGTATCCATAGCGTTGCTTCTTTTTCGGCAAAATCCGTCTTTCGTTTTGCTTCTCCATTTCTAAGCAAGCGTCGAGCCTGATCGACTCGACTCTTTTCCCAGCCCTCCGGCCTCTTACTTCGTTTCGTTCTTCTTCTGTATTGTCGCTTGAATGAAGACACCCGATCGGCCCGACTTTCCCAAATGCCCACCACCGGCCCTTCTCCTTTCCGGGTCTGGATTTTTCGCGTCGTTTCAGTCGTCGTGGTCGACGGGGAAGAAAGAAATGAATGAATGTTCTTTTGGGAAAATGTATAATAATACACCTACCGAGACGAAAGCCAAAGGTTAGTCTCGTAGGTGGACGTATCGAACCGAAATAAGATCTCAGATTGACATCTTGATACACTAATTTAGCATAATAATAAATAGAGTCAATGGTGACTCCGCCGTGGGAATAGCCGCTTCTTTCTTGCTTGATAGAGGGGCTTCCATTCACCAACGCAGACAAAAAGTGCTCTCCGAACCGTGCTGGATAGTCACCCATCACACGGCTCTCAAACCCAACCTGTGATGAATCCCGGGAGACAAAGTCAAAGCGCTTGATCTTTTGCTCCATACTTTGAGATGCTTCTCCCCGCCCCCGCCGATCAAGCAGCGACGCTGCTCGTGCTAGGCTTAGCTTTAAGCCGCTATCGTTCGGTTCGAATAAGTCAAGTCCCCTCGGTCGGTTCGCTCAGGTGGTCTTCCCTTATCTTCCCTAATGTTCAGAGTAGTTCTGGTTTGAAAAAGGAGCACCGGCCGAGCGCCCTGAATGAATAAGAAATGGACAGCAAAGGGAATCAATGATTCTTATTCAACCGAGTTGAAGTTAGCAACATGTCGATTACACACCGGAGGTTGGTAAGAACTGAGGGACAATGCCCCCCTAACCTAAGTGGGCCTACCAGCGAAACAACTGGTACTTGATCGGGGGTGGGGGGTTGGTTTCGTGCAAGGCCTTCGCAGCAGGAAGAGGCAGTTGTCATTTGAAAGGAAAGGCTCCTCTCCTTTTCTACGAATCTACAACTCTCTTTACTGAGCGAGACTCCATCCATATCCCCAAAAGTTTATATTCTAAATTGTGTATTCTATCATTTGTTTGACAGCCTAAACTAGGCTCCATTTTAGATAGGTTTTCGGTCTTAATCAAAATAGGTCAGGGGCGCGTCGGAACGGTCGGTGGCTGCTTAGTCTCATCCGAGAGTCTAATCTCTTTGTACTGCTTTTTTTTTTAAAGAAAAAAAAAGAAAGAAGGGGGTCGATTTAGGCTCCTTCCCTTCCACTGCATAGCTGCGCTAGCAGGTACTACGAGCCCTCTGTCCCACGCATCTAACCAGCTCGCGTGGTTCACCGGTTCCACCGAAAACTCTCATTTGTTGAAGCGGAGCATAGTGCGCTTTAGGCGCCGAGCGAGAAACGTCTCTTTCTTCTTTCGTTTCGGTTTATTCACTGATCTGAAACTTAGCACTTGTTTTCTTATTGATTCTAGGGGCGGCGGCGTTCTTAAATTCAGTCTATACGAACCGAATTAGCACTTCTCAGATCAGGCTAGGCCTCTCCAGCGGAGCTGGGCGCCGGGGCCCTGGATGCGCTAGCGATCGGCACATAGGGGAGTGGTTGCCCGGGTTTCTCGGCCAGGTATCCAGCACCTCGCGTTCATGATATCTACATTCAACTGTGCCCCGGAGACACGGTCGAAGCACGCCCGCCCAGTGTGCTTGCTTCTTTCACGACATGCTCTGGTTCCGGGTGTCTTCCAGTGGTCTTCTAGCGTTAGAAGAAGTCGTGTCCGTCCCGGACATCTGCAACGTCCTCCCACGCTTTGATTTTGAATATAGGACAAACTGAAGGAAAAGACTGACCCATTCGGTGACTTTCGCGGTCGCCCTCACTGAACCGACTTGAATCTGAACTACGATTCAGATCGAGTCTTACCGAAATCGGATTTCCTTTTCGTGCCATATGCGCCTTATTTTGACTTTTTCTCCTTTTTTCTTCCCGCTTTAAGATTTTTTCTTGAAAGTCTTCGTTTCCGTGTAGAAGCAAACTCTCCAAATTTATGAAAAATGAGCCTCCATTTGTCAAGGATCTCACGAGAAATCAGTGCATATTCCATTCGAAGCAGAGTCTATGTCAAGCAGCCTATGGGGTTTGTAATGAAAACAGTTAGTTTGTAGTTGGAGCTGATATAGGCGGCTCAGTGCTTCGCAGTGCCCGAGGAGCGATATAGCATCATCAAAGATGCGAAGTCATGAAAGTGATTAAATGAACATAAAATACATCACAGGAGAGATATAGACCCAAGAAGGTCCAGAGCAGGGCGCTGAGGTTTATCCAAAGTGAAAAGACGCCTTGTTAGCTGAATCCCACTCAAAAAATTCTATTCGAAGGACTTTATCCTTCCCAAGATCGGCTGTGTTGGAGAACCCGACACATTCTTTCTCTCCAGTCTTTTCTGCACCGGCCCTCACCGCAGATGCGAGTAAGCAACTCAGCCTCGGATCCGGGAATTGGTGCGTCGACGACTTCAAAGCCAGCAAGGAGAAATATCAGAAGAGAGAGACCACAGCCGGCGAGTCTCTCAAAACTCTTTCTTTCAAACGCAAGAGCTCAAACAAAGAGATGCGCAAGAAATGCGCAGACGAAATTACAGAGACCATAGACGAAGGGCGATGACCTGTGCCCACTCCCGAACTAAAGAATTAGATTCCAATGATCATACTCT